GGTATAGAAAAGTGGGATTCTTTAATTTTTCCTTCCTGCTGAGAAAGCATTCACTCTCTCAGCTCATTTCTCAAAATACTTCAATCGGTACACGCAAGAAATAGGCCAATTCGGCAGCTTTTTGTTCGATTTCCCGTGGAGTAACATTCTCATCAGTACGAGTCAAGGGAATGGCCCCCTGGCCTCTGATATCCATATAAAGGACACGGCGAGCATAAATACCCTCTTTAACTTCTATTCTGACGGACTGAATATCCTTTATAAGGAATCGGAGGAAGATGCGACGATTTTTTCCAGGGAATCCCCAACGAAAAATACACACCATTCCTTCTTTTCTATCGAATCGATCATAACCACCCCCTACATTCCACGAAATTGTGCACCACAAATAGGAGCTAATAAAGAGACCCGCGATCCCATAGAAAGACATCACAATCCCTTGTGGAAAAAAAAGGATTTGCTGAGACGGAAATAAAGATATCAAGTTTCTCCCAAGATAACTGGAAGTTCCAACCAATAAGAATCCTAATGAACCTAAAAAAAGGATAATGGCCCAGCAGAAATTACTTGTTTTTCGCGACCCCGTTATAGGTTGTATCCATATATGTTCTGATCGACAACTCATACTTGATCTGGTTTCGTTTTATTGGAATTGAGAGAATACCCTAGACTTTACTCTTTTTGTTTCCGAAGTAACTCTCATCAACTAGTACTAGTTTGATGTGAACCTTTAAGAGTAATTTATCAATATCAAATTGGTTAGATCTAAAATAAAAAAAAACATACCCTTCGTATGATCCCATCAATATACATATAGATGTACCGATTTTACAGTTCAGCCATCCGGCGATCCTGAGATTTTTTCAAATAGATAGAATTCCTTTACCCCCATATCATCTTTCTACAGGCCAAAGAGCCCCTTTTCGACGGAAGCGCCGCATGTTATACCTTCTTTTCTTACACTAAATAGGTATCTGCGTTATGATACAAGTCTTAGTTTTGAAAAAAAAAAATGGATCAGAGTTGGGCCCATCAGATCTAAACAGTCTTATTTTTTTGAACATGAAGAAATAAAGAAGCCATTGCCATTGCCGGAAATACTAAGCCTACTAAAGGCACCAAAACAGAGGGAAAGTCGAAAGTTGTCATATAAAGGATACCTCAATTTACTATTTGTACCTGTTATAAATATTATTATTTATATTAATTAATTTATATTATAAAGATTAGTATAAATTTATATTAATATTATATCTAAGTGAGTATAGAAGTGAGTATAGAAGGTACAAAAGCATATATCATATCTATAGTTTCTATATTCTAGAATTCTATCTTTGGATTATATATACATACGTAAGACGTAGAACAAAAATTTTTTATTTTCCTAGAATTTAACGAAAATAAGAATTCACTATTTTTCTTGTTGATAGAGGCCTCTTAACTGAATTAGTAATCAAGAATATATATAAAAGGAGTTATCCACAACTTTTGATTTCTTTTTACAATTTATATCTTATGTCAACAAAGAAACCCCATTCATATTCGTTTTACTTTGATTCTGATAAACTAACTACTTGTTTGCTACAAATAAAAAAGGAACTTAATGCTCTATTGAATTTTGATTCAAAGGAAAGAAAGCGTGGAGCTGAAATAACTCACTCAGAACGCTTTTTAAAGGATTACGTGGTACGATTAGATCGAATAAGCCCTTCTGGAATAAATATTCAGCCGCCTGTGAACCTTCAGGTACTGTTTTATTCAATGTTTGTTCAATTACTCTTTTACCCGCAAATGCAATATAGGCATTGGGTTCGGCAATAATGATATCTCCCAACATACCAAAACTCGCAGTTACCCCCCCTGTAGTAGGAGATGTAAGAATTGGTACATAGAATAACTTTTTATTTGATTGATAATCATATAAAGCAGAAGATATTTTAGCCATTTGCATTAAACTCAAACTTCCCTCTTGCATACGCGCCCCCCCGGAAGCACATACTATAATAAGAGGGAGAAATTTGTTAGTAGCGTACTCAATCAAACGGGTTATTTTCTCCCCAACCACGGATCCCATACTACCCCCCATAAACTGAAAATCCATAACCCCAAGTGCTATGGGAATACCGTTTAATTGGCCTATACCTGTTTGAACGGCTTCAGTTAATCCTGTCTTTCGTTGATAAGAATCGATACGATCTTTATAAGGCTCCTCTTCCGAATGAAATTCAATGGGATCCAAAGAAACCATGTCTTCATCCATAGCATCCCAAGTATCCGGATCGATCGAAAGTTCGATTCTATCGGAACTACTCATTTTCAAATGATATCCACATTGTTCACAAAGATTCATTTTTGATTTTAAAATTTTCTTATAATTTAATCCATAACAATTTTCACATTGAACCCACAAATGTCTGTATTTTTGAGTTACATCCAGATCATTGGAACTTTCTATTATAGTGCTACCGTTCGTGCTGGTACTTATATCGGACCCCTTACT